TTCAACCATTTCATTTTACCAAGTTCCACGTTAGCCAGATTAGTCAACATTTATATGTTTCGATGCAACAACAAGATTTTATTTTTAACAAGTAGTTTTGTTGGTTGGTTAATTGGTCACATTTTATTCATGAAATGGGTTGGATTGGTATTATTCTGGATACGGCAAAATCATTCTATTCGATCTAATAAGTATCTTGTGTCAGAATTGAGAAATTCTATGGCTCGAATCTTTAGTATTCTCTTATTTATCACCTGTGTTTACTATTTAGGCAGAATGCCGTCGCCTATTGTCACTAAGAAACTGAAAGAGAAAGAAACCTCAGAAACGGAAGAAAGCGATGTAGAAACAACTTACGAAATGAAGGAGACTAAACAGGAACAAGAGGGATCCACCGAAGAAAACCTTTTTTCGGAAGAAAAGGAGGATCTGGACAAAATAGATGAAACGGAAGAGATCCGAGTGAGTGGAAAGGAAAAAACAAAGGATGAATTTCACTTGAAAGAGGCACGCTATCAAGATAGCCCAGTTTACGAAGATTCTGATCTGGAGACCCATCAAGAAAATTGGGAATTGGGAAGACTGAAAGAAGAGAAAAAGAAAAGAATGTTGTGGGTTAAAAAAGTTAAAAAAACTTTTGTCTATTTCCTTTTCGATTATAAACGATGGAATCGTCCATTACGATATATAAAAAATTCTAAATTAGAAAATGCTTTACGCAATGAAATGTCACAATTTTTTTTTTTTACATGTATGAGTGACGGAAAGAAAAAAATATCCTTTACATATCCGCCCAGTTTATCAACTTTTTCGGAAATGCTAGAACAAAGAATTTCTTTGTACATAATAGAAAAACTATATGACGAAGATCTTTATGATTCTTGGATTTATACTAATGAAAAAAAAAAGCGCAATTTGAACAATGAATTGAGAAGTAGAATCAAAATTATAGAAAAAAATGAGGGATCCCCTAGTCTGGATATGCTTGAAAAAAGAACCATATTATGTGATGATGAAAAAAAAAAAAAATGCTTGCCAAAAGCATATGATCCTTTTTTCAACGGACCATATCGAGGAATGAGAAAAAAATTCTATTCACGCGCAATCATGAATACTTATACAGATACAGAAGATTTAGTAGAATTTTTTTTTATAAATAAGATTCATGATCTACTTCTTAATGATTCCGTAAAACTTCACCCTCAATCATTTTTAAATTCTACAGAAGAAAAAGAAATTGATTCAGAAAGTCAAGCAAAATATTTGCAATTTGTATTTGATGTAATTACAACACATACAAAAGATCAAAAAAAAATGAAAAAGGAATCTGTTGGAATTAGAATAGAAGAACTCAGTAAAAAGGTTTCTCGATGGTCATACAAATTAACCGAGAATTTGTTGGAAGAAGAGGAAGAAGAAAATGAAGAAGCATTGGAGGAAGAAGATTTTGCGATTCATTCAAGAAGAGCCAGACGTGTGATAATTTCTAACGATAATGATCAGAATACCCATTTTTTTTCTATTTCTAGTATTCAGAATATTAGTAACACTGATAAAAATGATGATCAAATGGAAGAGGAAGAGGTGTCTTTGATACGTTACTCAAAACAATCGGATTTTCGCCGCAATCTAATCAAAGGATCCATGCGCGCTCAAAGACGTAAAACAGTTATTTGGAACCTCTTTCAAGTAAATGTACATTCCCCACTTTTTTTGGATCGTCTAGACAAAACATCTTTTTTTTCGTTTTTTGATATTGATATCAACGAAATGAAGAATCTCATTTTTAGGAATTGGATGGGCAGAGAACAAGAATCAGAACTAAAAATTTCCTATTTTGAAAATGAAGATACAAAAGAAGAAAAGGAGAAAGAGGAAAAAATATATAAAAATGAACAAATAGAAATATCAGAAGCTTGGGATACCTTTATATTTACTCAAGTAATAAGAGGCTTGATGTTAGTAACCCAATCTTTTCTTAGAAAAAACATTATATTACCTTCATTGATAATAGCCAAAAATATTTTCCGTATGTTATTATTCCAAGTTCCCGAGTGGGACGAGGATTTTAAGGAATGGAATAGAGAAATGCATATTAAATGCACCTATAATGGTGTTCAATTATCAGAAAAAGAGTTTCCCCAAGATTGGTTGATAGATGGTATTCAGATAAAGATTCTATATCCTTTCTGTCTAAAACCTTGGAGAAAATCTAAGGCACGATCTCATCATAGAGATCTAATGAAAAAAAAAGATAAAAAAACAAATTTTTGTTTTTTAACAGTCTGGGGAATGGAAGCGGAACTTCCCTTTGGTTCTCCCCGAAAACGACCTTTTTTTTTTGAACCTATTTATAAAGAACTCCAAAAAAGAAAAAAAAAGGTGAAAAATAAATTTTTACAAGTTCTAAAATCTTTAAATAAAAAAAGAAAAACCTTTCTAAAAGTTAGAAAAGAAAAAACAAAAGGAGTCATCAAAATAGTTCGAGTTATAAAACTAATAATGAAAAAACTGGAGAAAGTAAATCCAAATTTATTATTTGAATTGAGGAAAGAAAAAGTATATGAACCGAACGAAAACAAAAAAGATTTCAAAAGAAATAATAAGATTATTCGCGAATCGTCCGTTCTAAATCGAACGATGAATTTGTTAAATCATTCACTAATAGAAAGAAGAATGAAAGATCTTTCTGATAAGACAATCAAAATAAGGAATCAAATTGAACGAACCGCAAAAGACAAGAAAAAAAAAGAACTAATTTATGATAATAAAAGATCGGGATCACAGAAACATATTTGGAAAATATTAAAAAAGAAAAATATCCGATTAATGCGTAAATCACACTACTTTATCAAATCATTCATTGAAAAAATATACATAGATATTTTGCTATGTACCATTACCGTTTCTAAGATCAATGCACAACTTTTTTTTAAATCAACAAAAAAGATCTTTAATAAATCCATTTACAACAATGAAATAAATCAAGAACAAGAAAGAATTGATGAAACAAATCAAAATACAATGAATTTTATTTTGACTATAAAAAAATTGTTTTCAAATACTGATAATACTAAGAATATCAATCAAAATTCCAATACTTATTTGAACTTCTCTTCCCTGTCCCAAGCATATGTTTTTTACAAAATATCACAAAACCAATTACTTAATAAGTATAATTTGAGACCTGTACTTCAATATGAAGGAAGCTATCCCTTTTTTAAGGATAATTTAAAAGACTATTGTATGATACATGGAATATTTAATTCCAAATCAAGACATAATAAAATTCATACGTATGGAATGAACGAATGGAAAAACTGGTTAAAAGGTCATTATCAATACGATTTATCTCAGTCTCGATGTATGATTCAAAATAAGGAATCAAACCAATTGGATTTATATAAAAAATACCAATTTCTTTATTCCATGAATAAAAATAACTATGCAGCAAATTTATTTATGAGTGACAAATGGAAAAAACATTATAGATATGATCTTTTATCATATAAATATATATGCCTCCCTAATTTATACATTTATGGATCAACATTAGAAAGAAATGGGGACCAAGAAATTCCATATCATTTCAATACATCGAAACCTGAATCATTTTATGTATTGGTAAGTATACATAGTAATGATTATATAGAAAAAGGATATCTTATTGATAGGAATACAAATTTGGATAGAAAATATTTTGATTGTAGAATTCTTCATCTTTGTTTTATAAATAATATTGATATCTGGACCGATATACATATTGGCATCAAGATTCAGAAAAATACTAAGACTGAAATTAATAATTTAAAAAAAATGGAAAAAAAAGATCTTTTTTATCCTACAATTTATCAAGAGATCAAACCATGCAATCAAAAAAGTTTCTTTTTTGATTGCATGGGAATGAATAAAGAAAGGTTATATAATACCGCATCAAATCATGATACTATATCCAATCTAGAAACTTGGTTCTTCCCAGAATTTGTGCTACTTTTTGATGTATATAAAATTAAACCTTGGATCATCCCAATCAAATCACTCTTTTTTCATTTTTCTAGAAATGAAAAAAGTAAAAACATTAACATAAATCCAAAAAAATCATCTAATGAAAAAAAAGATCTTGAATTAGGAAATTTCAAGCAGGAAGAAAACGAACAACAGGTCCAAAGAAATCTTGTATGGAATCTACTAAAACAAAAAAATAAAAAAGATGTTGAAGAAGATTACGCAAGATTAGAAATAAAAAAAAAACAATATCAATATAAGAACAAGAATGAAATGGAACTAGATTTCTTTTTGAAAAAATATTTACTTTTTCAACTAAGATGGGCTAATTCCTTAAATAATAAAATAATGAAAAATATCGGGGTATATTGTCTCCTACTTAGACTGATAAATCCAAAGGAAATTGCTATATCTTCGATTCAAAGAGGTGAAATAGATCTAGACGAAATGCTGATTCAAAAGGACCTAGTTCTTGCAGAATTGATAAGAAAGGGAATATTTATTATTGAACCAATTTGTCTATCTATACGAAGGGATGAAAAATCTATTATATATCAAACTATGGATATTTCATTGGTCGATAATAAGAAGCATCAAACAAATAAAAAATACACAAAAAAAAGATATATTGAGAAAAGGGGGTTTGAAAAACCCATTGCACGACACAGCAACATATTTTTGAGTGGAGACAAAAATAATTATGATTTACTTGTTCCTGAAAATATTCTATCTCCCAGACGTCGTAGAGAATTTCGAATTCGAATTTGTTTCAATTCCCAGAATTTTAATGTTGTGGATAGAAATCCAATATTTTGCAATGAAAACAAAATAAGAAACTGCGGTCGATTTTTGAATGAGGACAAACATATTAATACAGATAGAAAAAATTTCATTAAATTCAAATTTTTTCTTTGGCCCAATTATCGATTAGAAGACGTAGCTTGTATGAATCGCTATTGGTTTGATACCAATAACAGCAGTCGTTTCAGTATGTCAAGAATACATATGTATTCACAATTCAGAATGAATTCAATTCCAATGAAAAATGAAAAAAATTTATAGTGGATTTCCTACATATCGTGTAACATATTTGGTAGATGAAAGCCGAAACATATACACTATGTAATATTCTAATACATGATGCTGATTTCATAGTGTATCAATTTTCGCTAGGAAGAGCGGAATCCTTTTAAGTAAAAAAAGAAAGTGTTCTCTTTCGTGAATACATATATGTTTTGTATATTTGATCCAAATATACAAAACATAAAAACATAAACCACATAAATAAAAAACCAAAGTAGTATATGAATGAAATCCAATTTTGATGTATACTAGATGAAAATAACTGGCATAATAAATATTATTATTTTTCCTGATTAGTAAAATTCACAGAAAAGAAATATAGAAATTTAAATTTATGGTCAAAAATTCATTCATCTCAGTTATTACACAAGAAGAAAAAGAAGAAAATAGTGGGTCTGTTGAATTTCAAGTATTCAATTTCACCAGTAAGATACGGAGACTTACTTCACATTTAAAATTGCACAAAAGAGATTTTTTATCGCAAAGGGGTCTACGAATAATTCTGGGAAAACGTCAACGATTATTGACTTATTTGTCAAAGAAAAATAAAGTGCGTTATAAGAAATTAATGGATCAGTTAGATATTCGGGAACCAAAAACTCGTTAATTAATTTTGAATTTATTCTTTGAGTTTCTTATTATTTTCTTATTATTATCCTTGTTCTCTTTTAATTATTTTTTTATTAGTTCAGTTATTATTTTTTTTTATTTTACATTTTAAAAAATTCATGAAATAATGAATTAAGGAAAAAAATATGACTGTACCGGTTACAAGAAAAAATTTTATAATAGTTAATATGGGCCCTCACCACCCATCAATGCATGGTGTTCTTCGGCTGATCGTTACTCTGGATGGTGAAGATATTATTGACTGTGAACCTATATTAGGCTATTTACACAGAGGGATGGAAAAAATAGCGGAGAACCGAACAATTATACAATATTTGCCTTATGTAACACGTTGGGATTATTTAGCTACTATGTTCACAGAAGCAATAACAGTAAATGCACCAGAACGATTGGAAAGTGTTCAAGTGCCTAAAAGGGCCAGTTATATCAGAGTTATTATGCTGGAGCTGAGCCGTATAGCCTCCCATTTGTTATGGCTTGGACCTTTTATGGCCGATATCGGTGCACAGACTCCTTTTTTCTATATTTTAAGAGAGAGGGAATTAATATATGATCTATTTGAAGCCGCCACAGGTATGCGGATGATGCATAATTATTTCCGCATCGGAGGAGTAGCTGCGGATTTACCTTATGGCTGGATAGATAAATGTTTTGATTTCTGTGATTATTTTTTAACAGAAGTTGTTGAGTATCAAAAACTCATTACGCGAAATCCCATTTTTTTGGAACGAGTTGAAGGAGTGGGCATTATTGGTGGGGAGGAGACAATAAATTGGGGTTTATCAGGACCCATGTTACGAGCTTCTGGAATCCAATGGGATCTTCGTAAAGTTGATCGCTATGAGTGTTACAATAAATTTGATTGGGAAGTCAAATGGCAAAAAGAAGGCGATACATTAGCTCGTTATTTAGTAAGAATCGGTGAAATGCAAGAATCCATAAAAATCATTCAACAGGCTCTAGAAGGAATTCCTGGGGGACCTTATGAGAATTTAGAAAACCGGCGTTTTCATAGGACAAAGAATTCCGAATGGAATAATTTTGAATATAGATTTATTACTAAAAAACTTTCACCCAATTTTGAATTGTTAAAACAAGAACTTTATGTAAGGGTAGAGGCCCCAAAAGGAGAATTAGGAATTTATTTAATAGGAGATAATAGTGTTTTCCCCTGGAGATGGAAAATTCGTCCACCTGGTTTCATCAATTTGCAAATTCTTCCCCAGCTAGTTAAAAGAATGAAATTGGCTGATATCATGACGATACTAGGTAGTATAGATATCATTATGGGAGAAGTTGATCGTTGAAATGATAATTGATACGACAGAAGTACAAACTATTAATTCTTTTTATAGATTAGAATTCTTAAAAGAAGTCTATGGACTCATATGGATTTTTGTCCCCATTTTAACCCTTGTATTAGGAATCACAATGGGAGTATTAGTCATTGTGTGGTTAGAAAGAAAAATATCTGCAGCAATACAACAACGTATTGGACCTGAATATGCCGGTCCTTTAGGAATTCTTCAAGCTTTAGCGGATGGGACCAAACTACTTTTGAAAGAGGATCTTCTTCCATCTAGAGGTAATATTCGTTTATTTAGGGTCGGACCTTCTATAGGTTTTATATCAATTCTACTAAGTTATTTAGTAATTCCTTTTGGATATCACCTTGTTTTAGCAGATCTCAGTATAGGTGTTTTTTTATGGATTGCTTTTTCAAGTATTGTCCCCATTGGTCTTCTTATGTCAGGATATGGATCAAATAATAAGTATTCCTTTTCAGGTGGTCTACGAGCTACAGCTCAATCGATTAGTTATGAAATACCATTAACTCTATGTGTGTTAGCAATATCTCTACGTGTGATTCGTTGGAACATGAATTTTTTTTATCTCTTTTCTAGAAAAGAGATAAAAAATGAATTGAAATACAATAAAATAGAAATAGAATTCATATAATTCGATATTTAAATATGAATATGAAATAAAAGAATAAAAAAAATCTTTTTTTTTTTTTTTAACATTTCAGTTCGATGAGTTAAACCAGATAGTTATATGAGTGAAACAAAACTGCTCCTCAATTTGCAGTAAAACAATAAAAATCTCATTCCCTAGGTACAAGAAGAAATTTGAAGTAAACATAAGTTGTTTACCCCAAGATTGAGATTATTTTTTTAGTCGTCATATCTTGAAGCGGATGCAAAAGATCAACTGTATTTCTAACTATACTGGGGATCAATCAAAAAGAAGTGGGCAGTTAGGAACACCAAAGTACGCAAAGGATGAGTAATGGAAATAATGTAAGGTATTAAAAAAAGGGATTTTTGCATAAAACTTTGCATAAAACGAATCATAATAAGGGCTTGAAGTTGGTAGAAATGATCAAGCAGTACTTCCCCACGATTCCGATCTAGAGTATGCTACTATTCGCTGATTAAATAAATGACTATCAAGAACGAATTAATCCTTTATTTTCTTTCCTTTTTTTTAGTTTTCAGAAAGAAGAACAGGAACAAGACAAATAGAATGCAATACGATAATATAATAAAAAAGAATAAAACGGGAATAATAAGAAAATATTTCTTTCTTCATACATATGCATATGGAAATTCTTATCATGATTCATTAACTAATGCCCAATTCTTTCTATTTAGGAATAGAACCAGTATTTGATTGAAGGATTAAGTTATTGCTGAACAAAGATAAATTTTGATTATTTTCATTAGAATATCATTATAAGGGATGAGATCAATTCGGAAGTGCTTTTTCTTATTCTAACAGACAGAATTTTATTGGTCGAATTGAGGACTCTCCAACCTCCAATTTCTCTTTACATTGTATTTACCTAAGGTCCAAGGAGAGCTATAATACTAAACTAGTCCTTACCTTACATTTCTTTGTGACCATAGAGGAGCCGTATGAAACTTAGGTTTCATGTACGGTTTTGGAATAGCGATGGGAGCAGTGATGCTATCATCGACTATAATTATCTAACAGTTCGAGTACAGTTGATATAATTGAGGCACAGTCCAAATATGGTTTTGGGGGATGGAATCTGTGGCGTCAGCCCATAGGGTTTCTAGTTTTTATAATGTCTTCTCTAGCAGAATGTGAAAGATTACCTTTTGATTTACCAGAAGCAGAGGAGGAATTAGTAGCAGGTTATCAAACCGAATATTCAGGTATAAAATACGGATTCTTTTATCTTGCTTCTTACCTAAATTTATTAGTTTCGTCATTATTTGTAACAGTTCTTTACTTAGGTGGGTGGGATTTTTCTATTCCGTACATATCTCTTACTGAACTTTTTGGAATAAATAAAATGTTTAGAGTCTTTGTAATAGCAATTAGTATCTTTATTACATTAGCTAAAGCTTATTTGTTTCTGTTCATTCCTATCACAACAAGATGGACTTTACCTAGGATGAGAATGGATCAATTATTAAATCTTGGATGGAAATTTCTTTTACCTATTTCTCTAGGTAATCTATTATTGACAACTTCTTTTCAACTTGTTTCACTATAAATAAAAATAAGAAATTAATAGAAAACAATAATGAATATTCTATATTCATAACTTACATAACTTACATAACTTATCTCAACCAAGAGAAAGAAACATAAATTTTATTCATGGATATCTAAAATATGTTACCTATGGTTACTGGGTTCATGAATTATGGCAAACAAACAATACGAGCCGCAAGGTACATTGGACAAAGTTTCATAATTACCTTATCCCATACAAATCGTTTACCTGTAACTATTCAATATCCTTATGAAAAATCAATCACATCAGAACGTTTTCGTGGTCGAATCCACTTTGAATTTGATAAATGTATTGCTTGTGAAGTATGTGTTCGCGTATGTCCAATAGACCTTCCCATTGTTGATTGGAAATTTGAAAAAGATATTAAGAAAAAACAATTGCTTCATTATAGTATTGATTTTGGTGTCTGTATATTTTGCGGTAACTGTGTCGAGTATTGTCCAACAAACTGTTTATCGATGACTGAAGAATATGAGCTTTCCACTTATGATCGTCACGAATTGAATTATAATCAAATTTCTTTAGGTCGGTTACCAATCTCAATAATTGGAGATTACACAATTCAAACAGTTATGGATTCAACAAATCAAATGAAAAAATAAAAACCTCTTGCTTGGTTCAAGAACGATTACCAATTACTAAGATTTGTCTTGTAATAAAGTAAGTAGGATTAGCCAAATAATTTTATTTTATCTATCTAATGATATTCATTTTTTTCATTCAATTAGGAAGGTATCATATAAAAAAATAGTTTCTTTCCTGCACCCTTAGTAAGGTCATGAAATATTTCGACTGATTTATTTATCTTTTATTTCATAATGGATTTACCTGGACCAATACATGATATTCTTGTAGTATTTCTGGGATCAGTTCTTATATTAGGAGGTCTGGGAGTAGTATTACTTACCAATCCCATCGATTCTGCCTTTTCATTGGGATTGGTTCTTGTTTGTATATCCTTATTCTATATTTCATTGAATTCCTATTTTGTAGCTGCCGCGCAGTTCCTTATTTATGTGGGAGCCATAAATGTATTAATCATATTTGCTGTAATGTTCATGAACGGTTCAGAATATTCCAATGATTCCTATTTGTGGACCGTTGGAGATAGGATCACTTCACTGGTTTGTACAAGTATTTTTTTTTCATTAATGACTACTATCCCAGATACGTCATGGTCCGGAATTTTTCGGACTACAAGATCAAATCAGATTATAGAACAGGACTTAATAAGTAACGTTCAACAAATTGGTATTCATTTATCCACAGATTTTTATCTTCCTTTTGAACTCATTTCTATAATTCTTTTAGTTTCTTTGATAGGTGCAATTACTATGGCTCGTCAATAATCTAATATAATAAGAACTTCTTTTTTTTTTCATTAAAGAATGAAAATGTATTTAATTTATTTTATTGAAATCTACTGTGAATATCTTCTTTTGTTCTGTAATTCTTCTATATCTAGTCAACTGAATCGGTTTAATTTTTGTTCGTTCATATTGAAATGAATCAAGATAGATGAGGAATTTATCAATGATGTTAGAGCATGTACTTTTTATAAGTGTTTATTTATTTTCTATCGGTATCTATGGACTGATCACAAGCCGAAGTATGGTTAGAGCACTTATGTGTCTTGAGCTTATACTGAATTCGGTGAATATAAATCTCGTCACATTTTCCGATATATTTGATAGTCGGCAATTAAAAGGAGAAATTTTCTCAATCTTTGTTATAGCCATTGCAGCTGCTGAAGCAGCTATTGGACTAGCTATTGTTTCGTCGATCCATCGTAACAGAAAATCAACTCGTATCAATCAATCAAATTTGCTGAATAATTAGTCATAATTATTATATTTTCACATATAAATCAAAACATAAGACTTTTAGGATATTCTGAATATTCTAATATAGAATCTAATAGAATTAGAATAGTAAGATAATTTCATTAGAATTAAATAGAATATAATATTTTATTATTATTATTTTCTTTCTTCTCTTTTTTCATATAAATTTATGATTTAGAGTTACTAACCTATTCTATCACTAACCTAATAACAAACGTATTAATCTGATATATAATATATCACCTTAATTCTATTTCTATATACTAGAATCTTTCTATATTTATCTTTCTATATGTATATGAATATATACATATAGAAAGATAGTAAATTTAACATGAATTGAATTCATAAACTCATATTTCATGGTTATTGAAATGAAAATCAAAGTATCTTGGCCCTTTCTCATAAACAGATTATAAAATCTATTGATTCTTAAAATTTTGATAAATCATTGATTCGTCTGGTGTCTACAATAGAAAATAGATGATTTATTTCATTTTCTTATTTTCTTTTACCAGATCGAAAATCTTTTGTGCTCAAAACTGGAATTTATAGACCCAATGTCACATTCAGTAAAGATTTATGATACATGTATAGGATGTACCCAATGTGTTCGAGCTTGCCCCACGGATGTATTGGAAATGATACCTTGGGACGGATGTAAAGCTAAGCAAATTGCTTCTGCGCCAAGAACCGAAGATTGCGTAGGTTGTAAAAGATGTGAATCCGCTTGTCCAACGGATTTTTTGAGTGTCCGTGTTTATTTATGGCATGAAACAACTCGCAGCATGGGTCTTTCTTATTGATATGTGACAAAAAATTCCACTTGAATCATTTGATTCCTCTTTACCGACAAAAGCCCGTACTCGAGAAAAGAAAATATATTATTCTTCTCCCGAGCACGGGGTTTTCTGGTCTAATTTTATCTTGTCTTTATCACGAGTTATTTTCCTTGGTTAACAATACTTATTGTTTTGCCCATATTCGCGGGTTCTTCAATTGTCTTTTTCCCTCATAGGGGAAATAAGGCGTATAGGTGGTATACTCTATGTATATGTATACTAGAGCTCCTTCTAATGACTTATGTATTTTGTTATCATTTTCAATTGGACGATCCATTAACCCAATTGAAGGAGGATTTTCAATGGATCAATCTTTTTGATTTTCACTGGAGACTGGGAACCGATGGACTTTCCATAGGACCCATTTTACTGACAGGATTTATCACTACTTTAGCTACTTTAGCAGCTTGGCCAGTTACTCGAAATCCGCGATTTTTCTATTTCTTGATGTTAGCAATGTATAGTGGCCAAATAGGATCATTTTCTTCTCGAGACCTTTTACTTTTTTTCATCATGTGGGAATTAGAATTAATTCCTGTTTACTTACTTTTATCCATGTGGGGAGGAAAAAAACGCCTGTACTCGGCTACAAAGTTTATTTTGTGCACTGCCGGAGGTTCCATTTTTCTCTTAATAGGAGTTCTAGGTATGGGTTTATATGGTTCCAACGAACCAACATTAGATTTAGAAAAATTAGCTAATCAATCGTATCCTGCAGCATTGGAAATAATACTCTATTTTGGTTTTCTTATTGCTTATGCTGTCAAATCGCCGATGATACCCCTACATACATGGTTACCAGATACCCACGGGGAAGCACATTACAGTACATGTATGCTTTTAGCTGGAATCTTATTAAAGATGGGAGCATATGGATTAATTCGGATCAATATGGAATTATTAGCTCACGCTCATTCTAGATTATCTCCCTGGTTGGTGATAGTAGGAATAATACAAATCATTTATGCAGCTTCAACCTCTCTCAGTCAACGTAATTTAAAAAAACGTATTGCCTATTCTTCCGTATCTCACATGGGTTTCATAATTATAGGAATTGGTTCTATAACTGGCATGGGACTTAATGGAGCTATTTTACAAATAATCTCTCATGGATTAATTGGTGCTGCACTTTTTTTCTTAGCAGGAACAAGTTGTGATAGAATACGTTTTGTTTATCTCGAAGAGATGGGGGGGATATCTATCCCAATGCCAAAAATATTTACCATGTTTAGTAGTTTCTCGATGGCTTCTCTTGCATTGCCAGGAATGAGTGGTTTTGTTGCAGAATTCTTAGTCTTTTTTGGAATAATTACCAGCCCAAAATATCTTTTCATGCCAAAAATGTTAATTACTTTTGTAATGGCAATTGGAATGATAATAACTCCTATTTTTTTATTATCTATGTTACGTCAGATTTTCTATGGATACAAGCTATTCAATATTCCAAACTCGAATTTTTTTGATTCTGGACCACGAGAACTTTTTATTTCGATATGTATCTTTTTACCTGTAATAGGAATTGGTATTTATCCTGATTTCGTTCTCCCGTTATCGGTTGACAAGGTACAAGTTCTAATATCTAATTATTTTTATAGATACTAATTCTTTTTTTTTAGATTCAATAATAAATGAAATAAAATTCATTAATTGGAAAGAAAGTCTTATAATTCTTTGACTTTCATATTTTCACGATTCTTCGTTGTACAATGAAAAAAAAAAAGGAAAGGTTAATTAGAATTGTAATGAAATACATCTAAAGTTTTTGAGAACCATTTAAATAGAGGAATTATTCAAAAGGTTCTCAAAAACTCGCACAAAATTTCATTATGTATCAGACGATTTTTTTATGTATTCTTCATATCGAAACAAAAAGTTCTCGTGGTGTAGTTTATTTTATTCAATTAGATATTAATTGGAATGAACCATAACTATGGAACCCGATTCCTAATAGATTGATCCCAAAATAGCATATCCAAATTAGAAGAAATCCTATAGAAGCTACAAATGCCGAATTTGTGCCTTGATCTTGCAATTTTGAATTTGTTCTAGTATGTAAATAAATTGCAAATATGGTCCAAGTAATAAATGCCCAAGTTTCCTTAGGGTCCCAATTCCAATAAGAACCCCATGCTTCATTAGCCCATACTGCTCCAGAAAGAATGCCTATGGTTAAAAAGGTAAACCCTAAACTAATGACACGATAACTCCAATAATCTAAACGCTGAATTAATTGATATTTGTAAAAATTTTGAACTGATAGGAAAAAAGTCTTTTTTAATACACTTCCTTTTTCGTTCAAATATTCCATATTACCAAAGAAAAACGATTTCCTTAAACTTAAAAAATTCTTGAAAAAATTGATTTTTTTTTGAAATGTAATCACTATAAGAGCAATTGATAATAATGATCCGCATAAAAGAGCTGCATAGCTCAATAGCATCATACTGACATGCATCATTAACCACTGAGATTGTAGAGCAGGTACTAATATTGCGGGTTGATGCATTTCATTTGAAAGGCCTGACGTGGCGAAACCTTGGGTAAAAATGGCACTTGGTGCAGTTATTACGCTTAAATCATTTTTATGATTCCCAAGATACGGAATCATATGAATAATGGATAAACTCCATGAAAGGAAGATTAATGATTCGTATAAATTACTTAAGGGAAAATGTTCCGAAGAAATCCAACGAATAACTAAAAACCCTGTTATAGAGAAAAAAGTAGCTATCATCCCTTTTTCTGACGAATTACGTAATCCTTCAATTTCGTCAACTAATAAGTTCATCAAATGAATTATAATCACAATTGAGATGATCGAAAAGGAAATATGAGTTAATATATGTTCTAAGGTCACAAATATCATAAAGAAGAGTCCCTTTTAAATAATTAAAATTGGGGAGAGGATTAAATAAAATCTAAAATATAATATTTTAAATATCTTATAGATTCTATTAGATCTATTGTGTCTATATTATTAATATTAATAATTATTTATGCCGCCACTCGGACTCGAACCGAGATGCTCTAGCACTGCTTCCTAAGAGCAGCGTGTCTACCAATTTCACCATGGCGGCTTACCTTAAATAATAATAGAAAATTTATGTTGAATTGTATATATTCAATATAATTTAGGAAACAATGAAGAAAGATGGATTTCTATTCATATGGAAATGTTCAATATCAATAATACTTAATTAGTATCTTCATCTTCGTAAGTTCATTTTTAATAATCAACTTTTCCGTACTAGAAACCTAGCTCTTGTTTATCCAGAACAGTCAGAACTCAAAAGCTTCGTTCTCAGTCGGGGTATAAAATTCATAATTTTTTTTCTAATAATGATTTTGAGACCCAAACACCTTAGTATAAAGTGTAATGAAATATTCAGATTTTTCTTTGTCTATCGTAATTCGTAATTGTGCTTTTCAAAATAGAAAAGCACAATTCATAGGAAAGAAAAAATCATCTCACGAATTCAATATCAATCAATATGAATTTTGATAAATAGAATATAATAGAAATATAGAAAATACACAATACTGAGTACTTTGAATCAAGTAGAAAGAAAGATTCTTCTTTTTTATATTACCTAGCTCTAACTAATAAGGAGAAGTGAAATACAAATACAATACATTTAGTAAAATTGAATCGTTTGTCTTCCAATTCAAAAATGGAAATTTGGAAGTTCTTTGAAACATGTCAATTAATATTTTTACAAGACTTTTTTTTGTCGCACAAAAAAACTTTTTGACTGTCCGGTGGAAATAGATTTAGCTAAAGAAAAAGCTTTTACTGCCTCTAAAGATCCTTTTTTTTTCCAAAGATTTCTACGAATATGCTTTTTTGACATAGAAGTACGTTTTTTTGGAACTGCCATTCAAAAGATAGGTGACTCCTTTTTATCGTTGTATGTGAAAGACATATACTGTTTAAAATAAATTACTTTTTCTTAGTCATTATCTATACTTAATTCCATAAATTTCCTCAATAATATCATAACATACAAATAGAAAAAAAGAATAAAATAAAAGAAATAAGAAAAAAAAATATTCTAAAATGATTCTATTGTCATAGACAAATAGATTTCAATTTTCTATCTTCATTCTGATATTTGCATAATGTAATAATTACATACGTATTTTATATTTATTGTTTTATAAAATTGCTTTATAAAAGAATATATACAAAAAAATATACAAAAAAAGTAATCTAATTTTACTATTTCATATTATTTCATATATATTACATATATATGAAAATATTAGATTCATATATATACAATATTGCAAATATTCATATTTAATATTAAGAATAGTAAGAGAAAATATTTATCTAATTTATCTAAATAGTAAACTATATAGTATATAAAAGAAAAGATTCTATATAAATATTATACAATAAAAAAAAGAAAGAAAAATAGAAAAATAGAAAGAGATAAATAAATCTGTAACTGAACTTTAATATAAAGAAAATAAATCTATTTTAAATCTAAAAATATATCATATATCTATAAATTACATAATTTTACATTTTACATAATTAGAATATAATGTAAAGGGAAAATCCAATTATTCAAAATCTAATATGATGTCATATTATTTCAAAAATATCTTTCTTTTCTAGAGTTTTAAGTTAATTAATAACTAAGTAATAAACTTGACTAATTATTTGGTCATATTATTTGATATATGATCAACCTATTGCAACTTTTATTTCAAATATTTAATAAAACAAAAAGTCATAATTCCAATATTTGTATTTTTGTATTTGATCTTTTTCATATTTTTTTCTTATTGTTTTGTTCTTTTCGAAAGAGATCAGAATTGGTGAATTGGAAACAATTATAAGAAAAAAGAACAATTTGGTTTCTTATGGAATATACATATAAATATGCATGGATAATACCCCTTTTTCCGCTCCCAGTTACTATGTCAATAGGATTTGGACTTCTACTTATTCCGACAGCAACAAAAGATCTTCGTCGTATGTGGGCTTTCCTAAGTGTTTTACTACTTAGTATAGCTATGTGGTTTTCGGCTAATCTGTCTATTCAGCAAATAAATGGAAGTTTGACCTATCAATATCTATGGTCTTGGACCATCAATAATGATTTTTTATTAGAGTTCGGACACTTGATCGATCCACTTACTTCTATTATGTCAATACTAATTACTACTGTTGGAATCTTGGTTTTTATTTATAGTGACAATTATATGTCTCATGACCAAGGATATTTGAGATTTTTTGCTCATATGAGTTTTTCCAATGCTTCAATGTTGGGATTAGTTACTAGTTCCAATTTGATACAAATTTATATTTTTTGGGAACTAGTGGGAATGTGTTCGTATTTATTGATAGGTTTTTGGTTCACACGACCCGTTGCAGCAAGTGCTTGTCAAAAAGCTTTTGTAACTAATCGTATAGGAGATTTTGGTTTATTATTAGGGACCTTAGGATTTTATTGGATAACTGGTAGTTTTGAATTTCGGGATTTGTTCCAAATAGTGAATACCTTGATCCATAATAATGGGGTCAATTCTTTATTTGCTACTTTATGTGCCTTTTTATTATTTGTCGGTGCAGTTGCTAAATCCGCACAATTCCCCCTTCACGTATGGTTACCCGATGCCATGGAAGGCCCCACTCCTATTTCGGCTCTTATACACGCTGCTACTATGGTAGCAGCAGGGATTTTTCTTGTAGCTCGGCTTCTTCCTCTTTTCATAGTTATACCTTACATAATGAATCTCATTTGTTTAGTAGGTATAATAACAGTACTTTTAGGAGCTACTTTAGCTCTTGCCCAAAGAGACATTAAAAGAAGTTTAGCTTATTCTACAATGTCTCAATTGGGTTATATTATGTTAGCTCTAGGCATAGGTTCTTATCGAGCTGCTTTATTTCATTTGATCACCCATGCTTATTCTAAAGCTTTATTGTTTTTGGGATCCGGATCCATTATTCATTCAATGGAACCTATTGTTGGATATTCACCAGAGAAAAGTCAGAATATGGTTCTTATGGGAGGTTTAACAAAATATGTTCCAATTACAAAAATTACTTTTTTTTTAGGTACACTTTCTCTTTGTGGTATTCCACCTCTTGCTTGTTTTTGGTCCAAAGATGAAATTCTTTACGATAGTTGGTTGTACTCACCAATTTTCGCACTAATAGCTTGGTTCACAACAGGATTAACCGCATTTTATATGTTTAGGATGTATTTACTTACCTTTGATGGGTATTTGCGCATTCATTTTCAAGATTATAGTAGTTTTAGTAGTACAAAAAAGAGCTCGTTTTATTCAATATCTCTATGGGGAAAAGGGACACTTAAGAAAATCAATAGTAATTTCTTTTTTTCAAAAATGAATAAGAATAAGGTTTGTTTTTTTTCAAAAAATATATCTAAAATTGACGAGAATGTAAGAAGTAAGATACGAGACTTTAGTACTTACTTTAGAAATAGATACACTTATATGTATCCTCACGAATCAAGCAATACTATGTTATTTCCTCTCCTTATATTAGTACTATTAACTTTGTTCATTGGATCAATAGGAATTTCTTTTAACGGAGGAGTAATAGATTTGGATCTATTATCAAAATGGTTAACTCCATCTACAACCCTTTTTCATCAGAAATTGAATTCTTCTGAGGATTGGTATGGATTTTTTTCAAATGCTTTTTTTTCAGTAAGTATAGCTCTTTTCGGACTATTTATAGCATCTATTTTTTATGGATCTATTTATTCATCTTTCAAAAATTTGAGCTTAATTAATTTCTTTTTAAAAAGAGTTCCTAAAAGAATTATTCTGGACAAAATAAAAGGTATGATATACAATTGGTCATATAATCGTGGTTATATAGATATTTTTTATACTGGGATTTTCACCATGAGTATAAGAGGGTTAGCCGAGCTAACTCAGTTTTTTGATAAATATATAATTGATGGAATTCTAAATGGGATTGGTGTTGCAAGTTTCTTTATGGGCGAAGGAATAAAATATATGGGAGGTGGACGAATCTCATCTTATTTATTCTTGTATTTTTATTATGTGTCAATCTTTTTATTCATTCTTTTCTTTTTCTCTTCTTTCAGTCTTCCCAATTCCCAATTTTCTTGATGGGTCTCCAGATCAGAATCTTCGTAAACTGGGCTATCTTGATAGCGTGCCTCTTTCAAGTGAAATTCATCCTTTGTTTTTTCCTTTCCACTCACTCGGATCTCTTCCGTTTCATCTATTTTGTCCAGATCCTCCTTTTCTTCCGAAAAAAGGTTTTCTTCGGTGGATCCCTCTTGTTCCTGTTTAGTCTCCTTCATTTCGTAAGTTGTTTCTACATCGCTTTCTTCCGTTTCTGAGGTTTCTTTCTCTTTCAGTTTCTTAGTGACAATAGGCGACGGCATTCTGCCTAAATAGTAAACACAGGTGATAAATAAGAGAATACTAAAGATTCGAGCCATAGAATTTCTCAATTCTGACACAAGATACTTATTAGATCGAATAGAATGATTTTGCCGTATCCAGAATAATACCAATCCAACCCATTTCATGAATAAAATGTGACCAATTAACCAACCAACAAAACTACTTGTTAAAAATAAAATCTTGTTGTTGCATCGAAACATATAAATGTTGACTAATCTGGCTAACGTGGAACTTGGTAAAATGAAATGGTTGAATAATTGAAAAATTAGATTATTCAGGAATACACATTGAATGCTGAGATTACGCATTGAATTTCTGGTAGTAGATCCATAATCAAAAAAGTTTTTATGATTGTTCCAGAAGAAATGAAACAAAAGATACGGTAGAACTAGGACAGTTATTGTATGAGGTCTACCCAATGCTAGATGCAGAGGCGCATAATAGATCGATATGAACATCATGAGCTGTCCCGCAATAAAACCAGTTGTTGCTGATACCTCCTTCTCGGTTCCTTCTTCCATAACCCGAGCTCGGAGAAGGAAGAGATAAGAGGGCCCTATGGAGAATGTGGTCAGAAATCCATAATAGAGCCCGACCACAACGACCGAATTTATTATC